TTTTAATTTTTTTTATTTAAAATAACTATTAAAAAAAACGGACCAAAAGCATTAACATTATTATATAAATGATTTATTAAAATATAATTATTTAACGTATAATATATTTATATAAAATGGGTGGTATAAATTATAAACCAAATAGTCTTATATTTGAAAAAAAAAAGGATATATTAATATATAAAAAATTTATATATAATATAAATATATTTATAAATATTATGTATATTTATAAATAATTTATATTATAATATATATATATATAATATTAATAATTTTTTTTAATTAATAAATTAAATTTTTTTAATTTTTTTTATTTAAAATAACTATTAAAAAAAACGGACCAAAAGCATTAACATTATTATATAAATGATTTATTAAAATATAATTATTTAACGTATAATATATTTATATAAAATGGGTGGTATAAATTATAAACCAAATAGTCTTATATTTGAAAAAAAAAAGGATATATTAATATATAAAAAATTTATATATAATATAAATATATTTATAAATATTATGTATATTTATAAATAATTTATATTATAATATATATATATATAATATTAATAATTTTTTTTAATTAATAAATTAAATATTATATTATAAATTTAAATATATATATTTATAAATATACTTAATTTTTTATAAAAATTATAAATATATATATATATATTTAAATAAAAATATATAAAAAAAAAAAAATAGGGGTAATTTTATAAGGAGAATTGTACTATAAAATTTTACTATAATTATATTTTTATAATAATTAGTTTAATTTTATATTCTTTTTTTTATTAATAATAGAAAAAATCTTTTTTTTTTATTATTAATTTTTAAATTATTAATATAATATTATTTTATTCTAGTTAAATATTTTATTATTATTTTATTTTACATGTAAATTTTTGTGTGAATTATTTTTAATTTTAAAAATTAAAAATTTTATTTTATTCGCAGTAATTAATATTAATTATAAAAGAAATTTTGAATTAGTAATAATATATAGTATTGGTAAAATTTGTGCCAGCTACTGCGGTTATACAAATGATGCAAATAAAAATTTTTAGTATTAGTTAAATTTTTATAAAATTTAATTTATTTATAAATTTATTAGGTGAAATTTTTAAATTTATTTATAGTTAATTAAAGATTAATTTAAGCTATAAAAATTTTATTATAAACTAGGATTAGATACCCTATTATTAAAATTAAATAATTAAAATGCTTAAGTAGTATTAGTTATATTCTTAAAATTTAAAGAATTTGGCGGTGTTTTAGTCTATTTAGAGGAATCTGTTCTATAATTGATAATCCACGTTGGACCTTACTTAAATTTGTAATCAATTTGTATATCGTCGTCATCAGAATATATTATAAGATTAATAATTTTCTAAATATTTTATTAAATAATATGTCAGGTCAAGGTGCAGTTTATGTTTAAGTAGAAATGGATTACAATAAATTTATTTATACGAATAATTTTTTGAAATAAAAATTTGAAGGTGGATTTAATAGTAATATAAAATAGATTATTTATATGATTATAGCTCTAAAACATGCACACATCGCCCGTCGCTCTCATTTTTAAAATGAGATAAGTCGTAACATAGTAGATGTACTGGAAAGTGTATCTAGAATGACAATTTAAAGCTTAATAAGTAAAGTATTTCATTTACATTGAAAAGAAATTTGTGCAAATCAATTTAAATTGATAAGTATTATTTATTAATTGTTTTTTTTTGTTATTATTTAATAATAAAAATAATTTTAAATTTATAAGGTTTTAGTAATTTATAATGAAAAAATAATTTTAATTATAGTTTATTAGTATTTTAAAAGAATATTGAAATAATTTGAAAAATTTTTAAAATAAAAGAAAATTTGATTTATTGTACCTTGTGTATCAGGGTTTATTAATTAATAAATTATTATATTTATTTTTCTCGAATTTTAAAGATTTAATTATATATAAAAGTTATTGTAGAATAAATATTTTAAATATATAATTAGAAATGAAATGTTAATCGTTTTAAAATATATCTAGTTTCTTAAGAAATAAATTTAATTTAGTTTATTAGTTTTATTAATTTAATTTTTATTAATTTAATAAATTAATAAGGTAATATTTTAAGGGATGAGCTTTAAAATAAAAACTTATATTTTTTTTTATTTTTAAATAAATATAAGCTTAAAAATAGCTATTATTAATAAATTTGTTATAATTTATTTTTTATAAGAAATTATTTAATTTAAATTAAGTTTTTTATTAAGATTTAAATTTTAATTTAAAAAATTTAGTAATTATGATAAAATTAGTATATTGTTTTTATATAATATAATTTAATTGTTAGGTTTTAATGAAGAATTCGGCAAATTAAATATATTCACCTGTTTATCAAAAACATGTCTTTTTGTATTTTATTTAAAGTCTAGCCTGCCCACTGAAATTTAAAGGGCCGCGGTATTTTGACCGTGCGAAGGTAGCATAATCAATAGTCTTTTAATTGAAGGCTGGTATGAATGGTTGAATGAGATATATACTGTTTTTTTAAAAATTTTATAGAACTTTATTTTTTAATTAAAAAGTTAAAATATAATTAAAAGACGAGAAGACCCTATAGATCTTTATTTTTATAAATTATAGTCTATAAAGAATTTTTAAAATTATATTTTAAATAAAATTTTACTGGGGTGGTATTAAAATTAAATTAACTTTTATTATTTATAAACATTTATATATGAATTAAAGATCCTGTTATATGGAATAAAAATTTAAGTTACCTTAGGGATAACAGCGTAATTTTTTTAGAGAGTTCATATCGATAAAAAAGATTGCGACCTCGATGTTGGATTAAGAGTTATTTTTAGGTGTAGAAGTTTAAAGTTTAGGTCTGTTCGACCTTTGAATTCTTACATGATCTGAGTTCAAACCGGTGTAAGCCAGGTTGGTTTCTATCTTTAATTAATTATTATATTGTAGTACGAAAGGACCTAATATAAAAAATATAATTTTATATAATTGAAAATTATTAAAATATTTTACTATTTTGGCAGATTAGTGCAATAAATTTAGAATTTATAAATATAATTTTTAATTATAAATAGTATTGTTTATTATTGATAATTTAATACCTTTAATTGGAAGATTATTATTAGTTATTTGTGTAATAGTGGGTGTAGCTTTTTTAACTTTATTGGAGCGTAAGGTTTTAGGTTATATTCAAATTCGTAAAGGACCTAATAAAGTAGGGTTTAATGGGTTATTACAACCTTTTAGTGATGCTGTAAAATTATTTACTAAGGAACAAACATACCCATTATTATCTAATTATATTTCTTATTATTTTTCTCCTGTTTTTTCTTTATTTTTATCATTATTAATTTGAATATGTATTCCTTATTTAATTAAATTGTATTCCTTTAATTTAGGGGTTTTATTTTTTTTATGTTGTACTAGTTTGGGGGTTTATACAGTTATAATTGCTGGTTGATCTTCTAATTCTAATTATGCTTTATTAGGGGGACTACGAGCAGTAGCTCAAACAATTTCTTATGAAGTTAGTTTAGCATTAATTTTATTAAGTTTTATTTTTTTGGTGGGGAATTACAATTTTTTGAATTTTTATTTATTTCAAGATTATGTATGATTTATTGTTTTTTGTTTTCCTTTAGGATTAGTTTGATTAGCATCTTGTTTAGCTGAAACTAATCGAACTCCTTTTGATTTTGCTGAAGGTGAGTCTGAATTAGTTTCTGGGTTTAATGTTGAATATAGAAGAGGAGGATTTGCTTTAATTTTTTTAGCAGAATATTCTAGTATTTTGTTTATAAGTATATTATTTGTTGTTATTTTTCTTGGTAGAGATATTTATAGATTTATATTTTTTATTAAATTGACTTTTATTTCTTTTATCTTTATTTGGGTTCGAGGTACTTTACCTCGGTTTCGTTATGATAAATTAATATATTTAGCTTGAAAAAGCTTTTTACCTTTGTCTTTAAATTATTTATTTTTTTTTGTTGGATTAAAAATTTTTTTCATGTCTTTATTATTTTAATGAATAAAATTTAGTATAAATTAATAGAAGGATTTACTTCTTTCTTATGTTTTCAAGACATATGCTGTAAAAGCTTATTAATTAATTTAATAATTTATCTCAGAATTTAGCTAGTAGTGGGTTAATAATAAAATAAGAAAAATATAGAACTGTTAAAATTTGTCCTGTTAAAATATAAGGGTCTTCTACAGGTCGGGCTCCAATTCAAGTAAGTAATGAGGCTACAATTACTATGTTTCAAAATAAAATTTGATTTAATGGATAAAATTGTAATCCTCGGAATTTTCTAGCGTGGGTAAAAGGTAAAATTAATAAAATAGCGATAGATAATACTAAAGCAATTACTCCTCCTAGTTTATTAGGAATTGAACGTAAAATTGCATATGCGAATAAAAAATATCATTCAGGTTGAATGTGAACTGGAGTAACAAGAGGGTTGGCTGGAATAAAATTTTCTGGGTCTATTAATAAATAATTAAATTTTCAGATAAATGTAATTAAAATTCATAAAAATACAATAAATCCAAAGATATCCTTGTAAATAAAATATGGGTGGAAAGGAATTTTATCCACATTTCTGTTTAATCCTAATGGATTATTAGACCCTGTTTGATGTAAAAATAATAAATGAATTATTATTAAAGCTAAAATAATAAATGGAAAAATGAAATGAAATGTAAAAAATCGAGTTAAAGTTGCGTTATCTACAGCAAACCCTCCTCAAATTCATTGAACTAAGTCTATTCCTAAATATGGAACGGCTGATAATAAATTAGTAATTACTGTTGCTCCTCAAAAAGATATTTGTCCTCATGGTAATACATATCCTAAGAATCCTGTTGCTATAGTTAAAAATAAAATAATTACCCCAGTATTTCAAGTTATATGGTATAAGTATGATTCATAATAAACTCCTCGTCCTACGTGAATAAATAAACAAGCAAAAAAGAAAGATGCTCCATTTGCATGACAAATTCGTAAAAATCAACCGTTATTTACATCTCGGCAAATATGATTTACTCTGTTAAAGGCTGTTTCAATGTCTGCTGCGTAATGTATAGCTAAAAATAATCCTGTTAAAATTTGTAATATTAAGCATAATCCTAATAATGACCCAAAATTTCATCAAGCAGAAATATTAGATGGGGCAGGTAAATCTACTAATGCGTTATTGGCAATTCTAATTAAAGGGTGGGTTTTTCGTATAGGTTTAAACATTAATTTATTGGTCGTAAAGGGCCATAAAATTTTTTTGTAATTTTTACAGTTACTAATAGTGTTAAAAATAGATAATTAATTAATAATAAAGTAATTAAGTTTGTGGGAAAATTGTATATTTTGTTTAATGATAAAATATTTTCATTAATTAAATTAATTTCTAAGGACATTTTATTTATTTCTATATTTATAATAAATTGTTCTAATATAGTTTTATCTATTAATAAAAAAATTGTTATTATAATAAAAAGTATAGTTACTCTAAATAAAGTTAATTTGAATGATATTGTAAATATTTCATTTGAAGAAAGTGAAGTAACATAAATAAATAAAATAAGTATTCCTCCTAAAAAGATTAAAAATAAAATATAAGAAAATCAAAAAGATTGAACATAAATTCCAGTAATTAAGCAAGTTAAAAAAGTTTGAATTAATAGTATTAGTCCTATGGAAAGCGGGTGTTTTATTTGTAAAAAAATAAATCTCATAATTAAACAAATTGTTGCAATGATTAATTTTGTAATTTCAAGAAATAGTTTATTTAAAATATTAACTTTGGGAGTTAATGAAAAAGAAGTTTCTTTTTTCTTGAAGTTTAAAAAAAATATTTTTAATTTCAGTTTACAAGACTGATGTTTTTGTTAAACTATTTAAACATTTAATGGCAAATATATTTTTAATATTTTATTTATCAATAATTATATTTTTAGTTGGTTGTATAGTGTTTGTTTCTAATCGTAAGCATTTATTATCAACTTTATTAAGATTGGAATATATAGTGTTAAGATTATTTATTTTTTTATTTTTTTATTTAAATTTTATAAGTTATGAAGGTTATTTTAGTATATTTTTTTTAACTTTTTGTGTTTGTGAAGGAGTATTAGGTCTTTCTATCTTAGTGTCTATAATTCGTACTCATGGTAATGATTATTTTCAAAGTTTTTCTATTTTGCAATGTTAAAATTTATTTTTGTTTTATTATTTATATTTCCTCTTTCTTTTTTAAAAAATTTTTATTGAATGGTTCAAAATTTAATTTTTTTATTAACTTTTTTTTTTATAATTAATTTAAGTTCGTTAAATTATTTTAATTATATTTCCTATTATTTTGGGTTAGATATAATTTCTTATGGGTTGATTTTATTAAGTTTTTGAATTTGTGGGTTAATATTAATAGCAAGAGAAAAAGTATATAATTTAAATAATTATAAATCTTTATTTGTTTTTATAGTTTTATTTTTGTTATTTATATTAATTTTAACTTTTAGATCTATAAGTATATTTATATTTTATTTATTTTTTGAAGCTAGTTTAATTCCTACATTATTTTTAATTTTAGGGTGAGGATATCAACCTGAGCGGTTGCAAGCAGGAATTTATTTATTATTTTATACCTTATTAGCTTCTTTACCTTTATTAATTGGTATTTTTTATATTTTGGCTTTTATAAATACTCTTTCTTTTATTTTATTAGTAAATTATTTTTTTATAAATATAAATGTATTATATTTATCTTTGGTTTTTGCTTTTTTAGTGAAAATACCTATATTTTTAGTGCACTTGTGATTACCTAAAGCTCACGTTGAAGCACCTGTTTCAGGGTCTATAATTTTAGCAGGAATTTTATTAAAGTTGGGGGGTTATGGTTTATTGCGGTTATTTTCTTTATTACAGATTTCAGGTATAATTTATAATTATTGATGAATTAGAATTAGACTAGTCGGTGGAGTTTTAATTAGTTTAGTATGTTTACGACAAACAGATTTAAAGGCTTTAATTGCTTATTCTTCAGTTGCTCATATAGGAATTGTGTTAAGAGGGTTACTCACAATATCTTATTGGGGGTTAACGGGTTCATATGCTTTGATAATTGCTCATGGTTTATGTTCATCTGGTTTATTTTGTTTAGCTAATATTTCTTATGAGCGAATAGGAAGTCGAAGCTTATTGATTAATAAGGGGTTATTAAATTTTATACCTTCTTTAAGATTATGGTGGTTTTTATTATGTTCGGGTAATATAGCTGCTCCTCCTACTTTAAATTTATTGGGAGAAATTTCTTTATTAAATAGAATTGTTTCTTGATCTTGAGTTTCTATAATTATATTATCATTATTATCCTTTTTTAGTGCTGCTTATTCTTTATATTTATTTGCTTATAGTCAACATGGTAAGGTTTATTCTGGGGTATATTTTTTTTCTGTAGGGTCTATTCGAGAATTTTTATTATTAATGTTACATTGATTGCCTTTAAATCTTTTAATTTTAAAAAGTAATTTTTGTATGTTATGAATTTATTTAAATAGTTTAAAAAAAATATTGATTTGTGGTGTCAATGATATGATTATTTCATTTTAGATCGTGTATTCATTAATTAATTATTGTAAAATTAGTTTTTATTTTTTAATTTTTATTAGTTTTTCTTTATTTTTTATTAGTTTAAAGTTTTTATTAACTGATTTAATTTATTTTATTGAATGGGAAGTATTGAGTTTGCAGTCCATGTCAATTGTGATAACTTTTTTATTTGATTGAATGAGTTTAATATTTATGTCTTTTGTATTATTGATTTCTTCTTTAGTTATTTTTTATAGAAATCAATATATAGAAGAAGATTATAACATTAATCGGTTTATTTTATTAGTATTAATATTTGTTATATCTATAATAATGTTAATTATTAGACCTAATTTAATTAGAATCTTATTAGGGTGGGATGGATTAGGGTTAGTTTCTTATTGTTTAGTTATTTATTTTCAAAATGTAAAATCTTATAATGCTGGTATATTAACTGCTTTATCTAATCGAATTGGTGATGTAGCCTTATTACTTGCTATTGCATGAATATTAAATTATGGGAGATGAAATTATATTTTTTACTTAGATATAATAAAAAATAATTTTGAAATAATGGTAATTGGAGCATTAGTTATATTAGCTGCTATAACTAAAAGTGCTCAAATTCCTTTTTCTTCTTGGTTGCCTGCAGCTATGGCTGCTCCTACTCCTGTTTCAGCTTTAGTTCATTCTTCAACCCTAGTTACTGCAGGAGTTTATTTATTAATTCGATTTAATGATTTAATTATAAATTGATGAATAAGTCAATTTTTATTATTAATTTCTGGTTTAACAATATTTATGTCAGGATTAGGGGCTAATTTTGAATTTGATTTAAAAAAAATTATTGCTTTATCTACTTTAAGTCAACTTGGTTTAATAATAAGAATTTTAGCAATAGGGTTTTATAAGTTAGCGTTTTTTCATTTGTTAACCCATGCTTTGTTTAAGGCGTTATTGTTTATGTGTGCAGGGTCAATTATTCATAATATAAAAAATTCTCAAGACATTCGCACAATAGGAAGATTAAGATTGAGAATACCTTTAACTTGTAGCTGTTTTAATGTAGCTAATTTAGCTTTATGTGGAATACCTTTTTTAGCTGGGTTTTATTCTAAGGATTTAATTTTAGAAATAGTAATATTATCTTATGTAAATATTTTTATTTTTTTTCTTTTTTTTTTTAGTACTGGGTTGACTGTCTGTTATTCATTTCGTTTATGTTATTATTCTATAACAGGAGATTTTAATAGAAATAGATTACATCCTTTAAATGATTCCGGGTGAACTATATTATTTAGAATTTGTTTTTTAACTATTATAGCTGTAATTGGGGGGAGAATATTAAGTTGATTAATATTTTTAAATCCAAGTATGATTTGTTTACCTTTAAATATAAAAATATTAACTTTATTTGTGTGTTTAATAGGAGGGTTAATTGGGTATTATTTAAGTAATGTTAATTTATTTTTTATTAATAAGGCTTTATATTTTTATAATTTTACTTTTTTTGTGGGTTCAATGTGATTTATACCTGTTATTTCTACATTAGGGGTTATTAATTATCCATTAAAGTTAGGATTATATTCTTATAAGAGTTTTGATCAGGGATGAAGAGAATTTTTTGGTAGACAAATAATTTATAGTCAATTAAAAAATTATTCTCTATATTTACAAGAATTTCAAAAAAATAATTTAAAAATTTATTTGTTAAGTTATATATTATGATTTATTATTTTATTAATATTAGTTGTATTAGTAAATTAATTTAAATAGCTTATATTTAGAGCATGACACTGAAGATGTTAGGGAGATTAATTTAATCTTTAAATATTTATAAAAAATAAATTTTTATTTTTACATTGAAAATGTAATGTTTTTTTTAAACTATATAAATGAAATATGGTGATCAAGAAAAAGCTGCTAACTTTTCTCTTTAATGGTTTAATTCCATTTATATTTCTTTAATTGGAATGTATCATTCAATTTTATCATTAACAGTGATATACCTCTTTTTGGTTTCAATTAATAAGGTAAATTGATAAATTCAATACTTTTTAAATGCAAATTAAATGTTATAGTTAACTATTACCCCTTTTTTAAAAATATGGGTGAATTTCACCTAAGATTAGGCCGAAACTAATTGCAATTTATCGCTTCATATTTAATTATTATTATTATTCATTTCATTCTAAAGCTCCTTGATTTCATTCATGATAGAGGCCAATTAATAAAATAAAAATAAAAAATAGTCTAGTAAATGTTCAATTTATTAAGTTTGAAGATTTAATAATTAAAATTATTGGTAAAAGAAGTGCAATTTCTACATCAAAAATTAAAAAAATAATTGCAATTAAAAAAAATCGTAATGAAAAAGGAAGACGAGAAGAATTTATTGGATCAAATCCACATTCAAATGGAGAACATTTTTCTCGGTCTAAAAGCGTTTTTTTAGATAGTAATGTGGCTAGTATTATTACTACAATAGTAATAGTAAAAATGATTAATGTTATTACAGATAATATTAATATTATTTATACTAAATTTATTTAGTCCTTGTGATTGGAAGTCACATATACAAAATTATACTTTATAAATATCTACCTCATCAATAAATAGTAATATATAAAAATAATCATACAACATCTACAAAATGTCAGTATCAAGCAGCTGCTTCAAATCCAAAATGATGATTTTTTGAGAAATGATAATTAATATGCCGTAAAAAGCAAATTAATAAAAATGTTGTTCCAATTAATACATGTAATCCATGGAACCCTGTTGCTATATAGAATGTCGACCCGTATACTGCGTCGGCAATAGTAAAAGGGGCTTCAATATATTCATATGCTTGTAAAATAGTAAAATAAATCCCTAAAATAATAGTGAAAAATAATCCTTGTGTTGCTTGTGAATGGTTACTTTCTATTAATGCATGATGTGCTCATGTCACTGTAACACCAGATGCTAATAAAATAGCAGTATTTAATAGTGGGATTTGAAATGGGTTAAATGCCATAATTCCAACGGGGGGTCATGTTATCCCAAGTTCAATAGTAGGGGATAAGCTTCTGTGGAAAAAAGCTCAAAAAAATGAAATAAAGAAAAATACTTCAGAAACAATAAATAAAATTATTCCTCAACGTAATCCAATTGTTACTGGAAAAGTGTGTAGTCCTTGAAATGTTCCTTCTCGTGAAATGTCTCGTCATCATTGATATATAGTTAAAATTGTAATAATATTACCTAAAATAAATAAAGTTATAGTATATTGATGGAATCATTGGACTAATCCAGAAACAGTAGTTATTGCTCCAATAGCTCCTGTTAGAGGTCATGGGCTGTAATCTACTAAATGAAAGGGGTGATTCGCATGTGTTGACATTAATTAACTTCTCTTGAATAAAGGGTTCTTAATACTGCGAATACATAAGATTGAATGATTGCTACAGCTGATTCAAGGACTAATAATGCAATTTGTGTTGTTAAAATTAAAGATAAAATAATGTAATTACTTGTTACAGGGCCTGTATTTCCTAATAAAGTTAATAATAAATGTCCGGCAATTATATTAGCAGTAAGTCGAACAGCTAGTGTACCCGGGCGAATTACATTTCTAATTGTTTCAATGCATACTATAAAAGGTATTAGAACAGGAGGAGTTCCTTGAGGTACTAAATGAGCAAATATATGTTGTGTGTGATTGATTCAACCATAAAGTATAAATCTTAATCATAAAGGAAAAGCTAAAGTTAAAGTTAAGGTTAAATGTCTTGTTCTTGTAAAAATGTAAGGAAATAATCCTAAAAAATTATTAAATATGATTAATGTAAATAATGAAATAAATATTAAAGTTCTTCCATTGTGTCCGGAAGGGCCTAGTAAGGTTTTAAATTCTTTGTGTAAAGTTAATAAAATATTATTTCAAATTAGTTGAAATCGATTTGGTATTAATCAATAAGATGTTGGAATTAATAATAATCCTAGAAAAGTTCTTAATCAATTTAATGATAAGTTTAAAATTGATGTTGAAGGGTCAAAAACAGAAAATAAGTTTGTTATCATTTTCAAGATAGTTTGTTTATTTTAATATTTATTGATTGAGGTGTTTTTATCGGGCTATAGGAAAAACAAAAGTAATTTAAAATATTAAAAATTACTAATGTAATTGAAAATACGAAAAATAAAATTAATCATCTAATCGGGGCTATTTGTGGAATTAAAAAATATTAGATTTAACTAATTTTTTTAGTTTGACATACTAAGGTTTTATATAAAACTAATTTTTTATATGTATATATTTCATTAGAAGTAAGTGCTAATTTACTATTATATGATTTAAGAGATCATTACTTGCTTTCAGTCATCTAATGAATTAGTTATTGAAGTAATTCATTTAATAAAGAAGTTTATAGGGATTCTTTCAATTACAATTGGTATAAATCTGTGATTTGCTCCACAAATTTCTGAACATTGTCCAAAAAATAATCCTGGTCGATTAATTAAAAAATTAATTTGATTTAGTCGGCCAGGTGTAGCATCAACCTTTACTCCTAATGAAGGGACTGTTCACGAATGAAGGACGTCGGTAGCTGTTACTAAAATTCGAATTTGATTGTTTATAGGTAATACTACTCGATTGTCAACATCTAATAATCGAAATCCATTTATTTCTAACTCATTTGTAGGGATTATATAAGAATCAAATTCAAGATTTAAAAAATCAGAATATTCATATCTTCAATATCATTGGTGACCAATTGATTTAAGAGTAATAGAAGGGGTATTAATTTCATCTATTAAGTATAATAATCGTAATGATGGGAAAGCAATGAATATTAAAATAATTGCAGGTAAAACTGTTCAAATAATTTCAATCGTTTGTCCATGAAGTAAAAATCGATTAGTAAATTTATTAAATATTAATATTCCTATAATATATCCAACTAAAATAGTAATTATAGTTAAAATAAGAAGAGTATGATCATGAAAAAAATTTAATTGTTCTATTAAAGGAGAAGAACTGTCTTGTAACCCTAAATTTGCTCATGTTGCCATTTTCTAATAAAAGATAAAATCTTTATATATGAAGCTTAAATTCATTGCACTAATCTGCCATATTAGAAATTATCAGTTAATAGCGGTAATTCTGCATAAGTATGTTCTGCAGGCGGAAGTGTGTGATATCATTCAATTGATGAAGATAATTGTATAGGGAATCTAGGTGTTCGTTGTGTAATTATTCTTTCTCAAATAATAAATAAAAAATATAAAATTGCAAATAATGAAATTGTTCTTCCTAATGAAGAAATAATATTTCATGATAAATATCTATCTGGAAAGTCTGAATATCGTCGAGGTATCCCTGCTAATCCAAGGAAATGTTGAGGAAAAAATGTTAAATTTACTCCAATAAATATAATGGAGAATTGAATTTTTAATCAGGTTGGATTTATTGTTAATCCTGTTAATAAGGGGTATCAATGAACAAATCCTGCTATAATGGCAAATACTGCCCCTATTGATAAAACGTAATGAAAGTGGGCAACTACATAGTATGTATCATGTAGTACAATATCAATTGATGAGTTAGCTAGAACAACTCCAGTTAATCCTCCAACAGTAAATAAAAATACAAATCCAAAAGCTCATAGTATAGCTGGGCTATAGGTTAATTGAGTCCCATGTAATGTAGCTAATCATCTAAAAATTTTGATTCCAGTAGGAACAGCAATGATTATTGTAGCTGAAGTAAAATAAGCTCGTGTATCGACGTCTATTCCTACTGTAAATATGTGATGGGCTCATACAATAAATCCTAGTAATCCAATTGCTAGTATTGCATAAATTATTCCTAAATTTCCAAATGTTTCCTTTTTTCCTCTTTCTTGAGTAATAATATGAGAAATTATTCCAAATCCAGGTAAAATTAAAATATATACTTCTGGATGACCAAAAAATCAGAATAAGTGTTGATATAAAATTGGGTCTCCCCCTCCTGCTGGGTCAAAGAAAGATGTATTTAAATTTCGATCTGTAAGAAGTATTGTAATAGCTCCTGCTAAAACAGGTAAAGATAATAATAGTAAAATAGCTGTAATTACTACTGATCAGACAAATAAAGGTATTCGGTCTAAAGTAATTCCTGGAGATCGTATATTAATTACGGTTGTAATGAAATTTACTGCCCCTAGAATTGATGAAATTCCTGCTAAATGTAATGAAAAAATTGCTAAATCTACAGATGCCCCGGCGTGTGCGATCCCTGATGAAAGTGGAGGGTATACTGTTCAACCTGTTCCAGCTCCATTTTCTACTATACTACTAGAGATAAGTAATGTTAACGAGGGAGGAAGTATTCAAAATCTTATATTATTTATTCGCGGGAAAGCTATATCAGGGGCTCCTAATATTAAAGGAACAAGTCAATTTCCAAATCCTCCAATTATAATAGGTATAACTATAAAGAAAATTATAATAAATGCATGGGCGGTAACAATTACGTTATAAATTTGGTCGTCTCCAATAAAAGCTCCTGGGTGACCTAATTCAGCTCGAATAAGAATTCTTAATGAGGTTCCTACTATCCCGGCTCAGGCCCCAAAAATGAAATATAATGTTCCAATATCCTTATGATTTGTTGAAAATAATCATTGTCGCGATTAAATGGCTGAAATTTAGGCGATAAATTGTAAATTTATTTATGGGAATTATTCTCTTTAATCAGGTTTTATAGTCATTAATGATATTAGATTGCAAATCTAAAGGAATAATTTATTTTATTAAAACTTAAGAATTAAAAGATTAATACAAATATTTTCAGCTTTGAAGGCTATTAGTTTTTTTAACTTAAATTCTTAAATAATAATATAAATTCTTGATATTATTACTAATCCTCTAATTGAAATAAAATTAAAAATTAATCTAATAAATGATATTTTACTATTAAAATTATTTTTTAATAATCATGAATTTTTTTGATAATTTAGTATAAAAATTCTATAAGACAATCGTAAATAAAAATATAAAGTAATTAACGTTAAACAAACACTAATTGTAAGGATAAATAGTTGATTTATTCTTACTAAATTTTGAATTACTAGTCATTTAGGTAAAAATCCTAAAAACGGGGGCAATCCTCCTAAGGATAACAAATTTAAGAAAATAAATAATTTTACAATAGGATTTATTATAGATATGTTAAAAATTTGGTTAAAATAAAATAATTTAAAATTGTTAAATAATAATACAATTGAAATAGATAATAATCTATACAGTATAAAGTACGTAAATCATAATATTTCGTTATTTATTATAGCTAGTATTATTCACCCTAAATGGTTAATTGAAGAAAATGCCATTAATTTTCGGATAGAAGTTTGATTTAATCCACCTAATGATCCAATTAATATACATAAAATAATTGTAATTATATAAAAATTATAAATAAAATTGTATGAAATTAGTATTAAAGGGGCAATTTTTTGCCATGTTATTAAAATCAGTCCATTAGTTCAAGAGAGCCCTTCTATTACTTCTGGGAATCAAAAATGAAAAGGTGCTGCCCCTCTTTTTAGTAGAAGGGTGGATAAAATTAATGTTTCATTAAATAAATTATATATAAATATATTGTTGTTATAAAAAAATATCAATATGATAATTGCGAATAATAAAATAGATGAGGCAAATGCTTGTGTTAAAAAATAATTTAATGAACTTTCTGATGTTAGTAAATTTTTTTTATTATCATTTATTAGGGGGATAAATGATAATAAATTAATTTCTAAACCCATTCAGGCTCCTAATCAAGAATTAGAAGAAATTGTTATTAATGTTCCAAAAATTAATATTATTAAAAAAATATTATTAGAAATTTTTTTGATTAAAAAGAAAAGGATTATAACCTTTATAAATGGGGTATGAACCCAGTAGCTTATTTAGCTTATCTTTTTTTTCTTATATTTTAGTGTATGACGCACAAAAGATTTTGATTCTTTTAGAAATAGTTTAATTCTATTAAATATAATGAATGAAATATTAAATTTCATGATTTACCCTATCAAGGTAATCCTTTTTATCAGGCAATCCATTTT